TATGTATACGTACGTATACAGGGTCATCTTTTCTGTAGTTTCGATAGAAGGATTCGATTCCTCTACCAATGCAGTCAACTCCATTTGTTAGAACAGCTTCCATTGAGTCTCTGCACCTATCCTTTTTTGATTCTCGCTTTCTGAACCCTTGTTTTTTGAACACAGGATTTGGCTCAGGATTGCCCATTTTTAATTCCAGGGTTTCTCTGAATTTGGAAGTTACCACTTAGTAGGTTTCCATACCAAGGCTCAATCCAATCAAGTCCGTAGCGTCTACCAATTTCGCCATATCCCCCTTATGAGGCCGAGATCTCATTGTGATCCCCCCTCTTATGTTGGAACCCTTGAATTCATTAGATACCGATTCCTATATCGAAAAAGTGTCTGCTCCTATTTCTTACCCATCTTCTTTCATCTCTATCGGTGGGCCAGTATTTGGTCCAATCGGAAATGATTCTATCATTGATGTATCTGCAATTCAATATGGATGGATATATCCCACATATACATGTCTCTCTCCCTCTCATTTTTCCCGCGCGATTGGGAATACTGGAACGGTCGATATTCATTCTTCTTTTTTTTTCGTCCTATCTCCTCCCTTTCCGAATGAAACCAGAGGAATGTCTCATTATGATCTGAATTGCATTCTTATCTTATCCTTTCCTTAGGACCGATCCGCTCTAATCTAATAGAATTTAGAATTAATAGAATCTGCTATAACTAATATGGATATAGTTATATATAATTATTTCAAATGTAATATTTTGCATTTAAAGAAAAAAAATTCGAAATCAAAGAAATAGAAATTTCTAATAATAAAATTTCTAATCTAATAATAATAGAAAATATAATAAGAATTAATAGAATGATAATATAAATCACTCGAATTTTCAATAAAAATTCTATATAGTTATAGTTATATTCTAATATAGAAGAATATTCTTATGATATTAATTAATCATTTTTAATGGAATAGAATTCGATTCTTCATTCTATTAATATTAATTATTATATAGTTAAGATTCCGGTAGTTTACCGAATTCCTATGCACTATTTCTGTTATGTGGGCCCGCTTAGCTCAGAGGTTAGAGCATCGCATTTGTAATGCGATGGTCATCGGTTCGATTCCGATAGCCGGCTTTTCTCTATTTGTCCGATTTTTTCCATGATTGATAATGTCTCCTTGAGATCAAGGAATATTGAAAAGACTCCTCCCTTTTTTCTTTTACAAATGTCGGGTCACCGATCTATTATGTCGTGGGAACTTACAACTATGAATAAAAAACTGATTGGAGCAGTGAAATCTCTACAGAACAAATCAAGAAAAGGATCCTTAACTTCCTATATATACAAAATAATCCGGATATTGATACAATTCATCATTCTTCTTTGTAGTACTTCAGTAGATTTATCTTCGTTTATCGTTTAGTTCAGTCTGACTTAGGTTTATTCTGTAAAATGAAATTTCAATAAAATAAATAAAAAAATAAGGGGGGGAGTCTTTATGTCTCGTTACCGAGGGCCTCGTTTCAAAAAAATACGTCGTCTGGGAGCTTTACCGGGACTAACTAGTAAAAGACCTAGACCGGGAAGTGATCTTAGAAACCAATCGCGTTCCGGGAAAAGATCTCAATATCGTATTCGTCTAGAAGAAAAACAAAAATTGCGTTTTCATTATGGTCTGACAGAGCGACAATTGCTTAGATATGTTCGTATAGCTGGAAAAGCCAAAGGGTCAACAGGGCAGGTTTTACTACAACTACTTGAGATGCGTTTGGATAACATCCTTTTTCGATTGGGTATGGCTTCGACCATTCCCGGAGCCAGGCAATTAGTTAACCATAGACATATTTTAGTTAATGGTCGTATAGTAAATATCCCAAGTTATCGCTGCAAACCCCGAGATATTATTACTACGAGAGATGAACAAAGATCCAGAGCTTTGATTCAAAATTATATTGATTCATCCCCCCACGAGGAATTGGCAAAACATTTGACTTTTCACTCATCCCAATATAAAGGATTAGTAAATCAAATAATAGATAGTAAATGGATCGGTTTGAAAATCAATGAGTTGCTAGTCGTAGAATATTATTCTCGTCAGACTTGAACCTAACTAAAATAACAAAGCTTCGGGCAATTTTGCCCCCCCTTTTTCGCCAAAGTCAAGTAAATAAGGGGTTTGATCCGGATTTTTCTCCCACTCACGTATCACAAATGGATCAGCAGTGAGATTTTCATTCTTTTCCACTCTTTCCGGCATTTTCCATACCACAGTAATTAGGAAGAATCTCTATCAAATAAAGGTCTTACTGTTGGAATAATGGTATCAATTGTTATTTGATACATTGCGGTTGGTAACGTTGGTGAATTAGGTGAAGGTACGGAAAGAGAGGGATTCGAACCCTCGGTAAACAAAAGTCTACATAGCAGTTCCAATGCTACGCCTTGAACCACTCGGCCATCTCTCCTACATAATCTTATGATTATGACCCAGAAACCGAGTGAATAGCGAGTCATTCATATTATTGCAATACAGGTACGACCGATCAATTAAATTCTAAATAGAAAACTTTTCGTCAAAGAAAGATCTTCCGTAGGCTCGAGGGATACAAAAAAACTTCTCGAGTTCTCAGAATCCGTAGGAAAAATTCCTTGATTCCTCAACTTCGATAAAATAGTAATAATTGGTATACTACTCAATTTGAATGAAATCCAATCGGATTCAAATATTTCCTATCTATCCCTGTCCAAAAGGGACAATTTGAGTGGAAGGTCCACATCCTTTTTTTTTAGAATGAGTCTGTTTGTTTTTATGTGATTTCGTACTGTACAATTCCTTTGTTTGTGGGATCATTTTCCCTCGAGGGGGAATGAGAAGAATTATCGAATGGACTGTTAACTATGCCTAGATCTCGGATAAATGGAAATTTTATTGATAAGACCTCTTCAATTGTAGCCAATATCTTATTACGAATAATTCCGACAACTTCAGGAGAAAAGGAGGCATTTACCTATTACAGAGATGGTGCGATTTGATTCTTTTTTTTTTTTTTTTATTTATTTACCGCCCTCAGTCTTATGAGAAAGAGACATGATTCGGGATACAAAGAAAAAAGATTCTTGAAATAAACCTACGCTTGATGAAGGTGAAGTTAGTTTGGAGATAGAACAATTCCTTCTGTCGTGTATCCCCGATTGATGCAGCCTCAGATGCTTCAATTGTCGATTCTAGTATTGAGCGAAAGGTTAACCTATAGGTTCTGTATTGCAGGTCAATACTACTTCACTAGTACCAATAGGCCGCATAGGGGAAGAAGCACTACACCTAGGAATCAACAACACGAAAACTTTGTTATAAATTACTCCTTTTCCTTATCGGGATCGGGACTAACAAGAATGGTTGGGACAACAAACATCCATCTCGTTCGTACTTTGGATACCCGTATAACCATCGAAGATCGTTGAAGTGACTAATTCCTGGAAATAGGGGGCGTTGAGGACAAAGAAATTGTTGGAGTTACCATTTCTATCTAGCACCAACACGCTTGGTGTTAAGAAAAGACAGACCTCTTGCAGGAAGGATGGCTAGAGATTTCTTGTAAAAACACCAGCCCCTGTCAGTTCATAATAAAAATATTTCAATCTTTTTTGATTCCATGGATTATTTCCCTTATTACTATGCACAGAAGGGAGGAGCCGTATGAGATGAAAATCTCACGTACGGTTCTGGAACGGAGATTCTTTGAATAGAATGAACGACCGTAACGGATGTCGGCTCAATCCGAAGGAAATTATGCGGAAGCTTTACAAAATTATTATGAAGCTACGCGACCAGAAATTGATCCCTATGATCGAAGTTATATACTCTATAACATAGGCCTTATCCACACAAGCAACGGAGAACATACGAAGGCTTTGGAATATTATTTCCGGGCACTCGAACGAAACCCATTCTTACCACAAGCTTTTAATAATATGGCTGTGATCTGTCATTACGTGCGACTATCTCCACTATAGAAAGAAGGAAAGAAAGATCAAATCTTCTAGTAAATACTAGAAACAAAATAGGCTTTCTACATATGCATCGTTCAAAGCAACGATTTTTATCAGCTGTAGCAAAGAAAGAGACTTCATACGAGCCGAAATATGAAGAAATAGGTATGGCCTATATACTAGATTCTATGGATAAAGGATCTAATTGATGGAGGAAGCACCGTAAAGATCAATTAGCGAGGTTTGGGGGCCGATACAATAAGAACTGCTTACTTATGTCATGATATGAGATAAAAGTTAGGAATCAACTTATGTAATAGAGTCGATCTACTAAGGTATTGAGCAGCGGTGTAGCATCAGATCCCAAAGATAGTAAGTCCTTTCTTTCTTCTGGAGGAAAGTCCTTTTCAAAGATTCTATATGACTTTCTATATGAAACCGAGATAGTTACCTTTCAGAAAATTCTAACGATAGGGGTAGATACCTATGTTCTTCTGAAGGTGGGAGAAAAGATAAAACTGATTATTGATCAAAATTAGAGTTTGAAACTCATGTAATTAACCTCTTCTGGTTAACCCGAGAAAAAAAAAAATGGGATAGATTTACGAGAAATCCTATTCAGTTAGATATGGTAGATTAAGATGGGACACCAAAAGAATTGATTGCTGAGCCGTATGAGGTAGGAAACTCTCAAGTACGGTTCTAAGGGAAGGAATTGACCCACCTATTCCGGCCGGGGAGAACAGGCCATTCGACAGGGAGATTCTGAAATTGCGGAGGCTTGGTCCGATCAAGCTGCTGAATATTGGAAACAAGCTATAGCGCTTACTCCAGGTAATTATATTGAAGCACATAATTGGTTGAAGATCACAAGGCGGTTCGAATAAGAACACTCTCTTTTTTAATTCATTAACTCTCTTTTTTAATTCATTATAATATTGGATCCATCAATCAAATAAAATAGATCGTTCCTCTGGGAAGAGCCAATCAAGGAATTTCATTAT